TAACAATAATAAAGCTCTTATAAAAAATTTTATTTATTTGAATGAAATAAATAAAAACGTTCCGCGATGGTCATATAAATTAACAAGTGAGTTGGAAGAATTGGAAGGGGAAACTGAAGAAAATGTACCAACGGAACCTGGAATTCGTTCAAGAAAAGCAAAACCTGTAGTGGTTTTTACTGATAAAGAGTCACATAACGGAATTTTTAGTAATAATCAAAATTCTGATCCAAATGATGAAATGGCTTTGATACGTTATTCACAATACGCTGATTTTCGTCGAGATCTAATTAAAGGATCCATGCGTTCCCAAAGGCGTAAAACTGTTATTTGGGAATTTTTTCAAGCAAAAGTCCATTCCCCTCTTTTTTTTGATAGAATAGATAAACCTTTTTTTTTTTCGTTTGATTTATGGGGGCTAAAAAAAAAAATTCTTAGAAATTTAATGTGGAAAAAAAAAAAAAAAAAATTGATAAAAAAGATGAAGAACAATTGAAAAGAAAAGAAACAAGACAGATGGAAATTGCAGAAACTTGGGATAGCTTCCTATTTTCTCAAACAATACGGGGTTCTATCTTAGTAATTCAATCCATTCTTAGAAAATATCTTATATTACCTTTATTGATAATAATCAAAAATAGTACTCGTGCATTACTATTTCAAGTTCCTGAGTGGTCTGAGGATTTAAAGGATTGGAAACGTGAAATGCATGTGAAATGTACTTATAATGGGGTTCAACTCTCCGAAACAGAATTTCCAAGAAACTGGTTAACGGATGGTATTCAGATAAAAATTCTATTTCCTTTTTATCTTAAACCTTGGCATAAATCAAAAGTTCAATCATCTCAGAAGGCTCGAACAAAAAACAAAGGAGAAAAAAACGATTTTGGTTTTTTAACAGTTTGGGGAATGGAAACTGAAGAGCCATTTGGTTCTACAAAAAAAAAACCTTCCTTTTTTGAACCCATTTTTAAAGAATTAAAAAAACGAATCAAAAAATTCAAAATGAAACCTTTTCGGGTTTTAAGTATTTTAAAAGAAAGAGCACAAATTTTCCTCAAAGTAGAAAAAATAAAAAAAAAACCGTTTTTTCTAAAAGGCAAAATAAAAAGTATTTCACAACGAAATGGAATTCTATTATTTGACTTAAAAGAAATATCAGAATTAAATGAAACTAAAAAAGATTCAATAATGAGTAATCAGATGATTTATGGACTATCCGTTCAAAAAAAATCCATGGAATGGACAAACTCTTTACTCAGCGAAAATAAAATAAAAAATTTGATTGATAGAATAAAGACAATCAAAAACCAAACGGAAGAAATTTCAAAAGAAAAAGAAAATCTAAGTAATACTAATCGTTGTAACAAACTGCGTTATGATTCGAAAATAATTGAGTCATCAAAAAAAAGTTGGCAGACATTAAAAAGAAAAAATATTCGATTAATTCGTAAATCTTTTTTTTTTTTTAAATTTTGCATTGAACAACTATTTATAACTATTTTTCTAGGTATCATTAATATTCCAAGAATTACTACACAACTTTTTTTTGAATCAACAAAAGAAATTCTTGATAAATCTATTTATATTTACAAGAATGAAGAAAATGAAAAAAAAAACAAAAATGAAAAAAATACCATTTATTTTATTTCGACTATCAAAAATTTAATATCAAAAAAAAAAAATTTTTGTTATGACCTATGCTCGTTATCACAAGCATATGTAGTTTACAAAATATCAAAAATTCAAGTTAATAACTTTTCTAAATTAAAGGCTGTTCTTGAATCTAACATATGTATAACATCCTTTTTTATTAAAAATCAAATAAAGGATTTGGTTCAAGAACAGGGAATCTTTGATTATGGACTGAAAGATAAAACCTTTTTTAATTCCGAAATAAATCCATGGAAGCACTGGTTACGAAGTAATTATCAATACAATTTACCTCAGGGTGAATGGGCTAGGTTAATAACCCAAAGGTGGAAAAAGAAAATAAATAAGGACTCTCTAGTTTTAAATCAACGTTTAATCAAACCAGATTTATATGAAAAAGCAAAATTTGATAATTACAAAAAACAAACTTTTTTTGAGGCCAACTCGTTATTAAATCCAAAACTTAATTTAAAAAAAGATTATCAATATAATCTTTTTTGCTACAAATCTATTAATTGTAGAGAAAAAAAGTTTGACACATCTTTTGACATGTCTACAGGCACTGCTCTAGATAATTGTTTAGTCTCTTCTTTGCTAGAAAAATATAATATTCCGGTTATAGGGGAAATTGGACATAGAAAATATTTGGATTGGAGAATTATTAACTTTTTGTTAAAAAAAAAAGTAAATATAGACCCCTGGGTTGATATCAAGAGTAAAAAAAAAGATATTAGGACTAAAGTTCATAATTATCAAAAAATTGAGAAAATAACTAAGACGGATCTTGCCAATAAAAAAAGTTTCTTTTTTGATTGGATGGGAATGAATGAAGAAATATTAAATGGTCCTATAACAAATTTTGAATTTTTTTTTTTTCCTGAATTTTTCTTATTTTCGAGTACCTATAAAATGAAACCATGGATCATACCAATTAAATTACTTCTTTTCAATTTTAATAAAAAGATCACTCTAAAGAATAATGGTTTTATACCATCAAACGAAAAAGGATCTCTTCAGTTTTATAATCTAAATAATAACGAAATGGCGGGTCAAAGAGAGCTTGAATCCGATAATGAAAAACAAAGAAATCCTGGAACAGCTCTAAAAAAAAAAAATATTGACAAAAATTATACAGAATCGGAGATAAAAAAACGTAAAAATAAAAAACAATACAAAAGTCATACCGAAGCGGAACTTGAGTTATTTCTCACAAGGTATTCGCGTTTTCAGTTGCGATGGAACTGCTTTTTGAATGAAAAAATTATCAATAATATAAAAGTATACTGTCTCTTGGTTAGACTAACAAATCCAAACGAAGTAATGATATCTTGTATTGAAAGAGGAGAGCTTAGCCTAGATATTCTAATGATTGAGAAGAATTTCAATTTTATAAAATTAATGAAAAAAGGAATATTGATTATTGAACCTGTCCGTTTATCGGTAAAAAATGATGGACAGCTTATTATATATAGAACAATAGGTATTTCATTAGTTTCTAAAAACAAACCCAAAATAAGTAAAAGATACAAAAAAAAAAGCTATATTAATAAAAAAAACAATTATGATTTCTTTATCCCTGAAAACATTCTATCCCCTAAACGACGTAGAGAATTTCGAATTCTACTTTGTTTTAACTTAAAAAAAGAAAAAGCGAGAGATAGAAACTCAAGATTTGATAAGAATATTAAAAACTGGACCGCAGTTTTGCATAAAAATAAAGATCTTGATAAGGATAAAAAGGCCCTAATTAAATTAAAATCCTTTCTTTGGCCCAATTTTATATTAGAAGATTTAGCTTGTATTAATCGCTATTGGTTTAATACTACTAACGGAAATCGTTTCAGTATGATAAGAATACATATGTATACACGATTTCAAATTAATTAATGATGGATCCTTTTTACTATATATACTATATAAGTTAAGTTATATGAAAATAATTGTATGCAGAAAGATGAGGAATTTATTTTAATTCAATCTTGATATTATACATGAGATTCATTTAATCAATGACATAGATACCAATCAGAGCAGATCTATAAATAAAGTAACAGAACCCTCTTAAATAAAAACTTAGACTTTTTTTTTTATAAAGAATTCAAAAGTTGATAATTTAATTCGGATCCTTGCACAAAAAAATAAAAAAAAAACTACCATTATTATTACTGATCCGTAAAATTCATATTGTTCAATTCATATTAAAAAGGGAAGGATTTCTTTTTATGATAAAAAATTTATTCATTTCATTTCAAGAAAAAAAAGAAGAAAACAGGGGGTCTGTTGAATTTCAAGTATTAAGTTTCACTAATAAGATACGAAGGCTTACTTCCCATTTAGAATTGCACAGAAAAGATTTTTTATCTCAGAGAGGTCTACGAAAAATTCTGGGAAAACGTCAACGACTATTGGTTTATTTGTCAAAAAAAAATAGAGTACGTTATAAAGAATTAATAAATCAGTTGAATATTCGGGAATTAAAAACTCGGTAAATTCCAAAATTCTGAATTAGTTAATTTTTTGATCTTGAATTTTTCGATAAACTTCTTTTTCAGTAATCTAATTCATGCCAGAACGAATAAAGGAAAAACTTATGAAGAGACCAGTTACAGGAAAAGATCTTATGATAGTCAATATGGGACCTCACCACCCATCTATGCATGGTGTTCTTCGCTTAATTGTTACTCTCGACGGTGAGGATGTTGTTGACTGTGAACCCATATTGGGTTATTTACACAGAGGAATGGAAAAAATTGCAGAAAACCGAGCAATTATACAATATTTACCTTATGTAACGCGATGGGATTATTTAGCTACTATGTTTACAGAAGCAATAACAGTAAACGGACCAGAACAACTCGGAAATATTCAAGTTCCAAAAAGAGCCAGCTATATAAGAGTAATTATGCTGGAATTGAGTCGTATAGCTTCTCATCTGTTATGGCTCGGCCCTTTTATGGCAGATATTGGGGCCCAGACTCCCTTTTTCTATATTTTCAGAGAACGAGAATTTGTATATGATCTATTCGAAGCTGCCACCGGTATGAGAATGATGCATAATTTTTTTCGTATTGGAGGAATAGCGGCTGATTTACCTTATGGTTGGGTAGATAAATGCTTGGATTTTTGTGATTATTTTTTAACAGAGGTTGTTGAATATCAAAAACTAATTACACGAAATCCTATTTTTTTAGAACGAGTTGAAGGAGTTGGAATTCTTGATGGGGAAGAAGCAATAAATTGGGGTTTATCCGGACCAATGCTGCGCGCATCCGGAATACCATGGGATCTTCGTAAAGTTGATCGTTATGAGTCTTACGATGAATTTGAATGGGAAATTCAGTGGCAAAAACAAGGCGATTCATTAGCTCGTTATTTAGTACGCCTTAGCGAAATGACAGAATCCATCAAAATTATTCAACAGGCTCTGGAAGGACTTCCGGGGGGGCCCTACGAGAATTTAGAAAGCAGAGGCTTTGATAGAAAAAGGAATCCAGAGTGGAATGATTTTGAATATCGATTCATTAGTAAAAAACCTTCTCCTACGTTTGAGTTGTCGAAACAAGAACTTTATGTAAGAGTTGAAGCGCCAAAAGGCGAGTTGGGAATTTTTCTCATCGGAGATCAAAGTGGTTTTCCTTGGAGATGGAAAATCCGACCACCGGGTTTTATTAATTTGCAAATTCTTCCTGAACTAGTTAAAAGAATGAAATTGGCTGATATTATGACGATACTCGGTAGCATAGATATAATTATGGGAGAAGTTGATCGTTAAAATGATAATTTATGCAATAGAAGTAGAAACTATAAATTCTTTTGTTAGATTGGAATCTTTAAAAGAGGTCTATGGACTCATATGGATATTTGTCCCTATATTTTCTCTTATATTGGGAATTATAACGGGTGTATTAGTAATTGTGTGGTTAGAAAGAGAAATATCCGCAGGGATACAACAACGTATTGGACCTGAATACGCCGGCCCATTGGGAATTCTTCAAGCTCTAGCCGATGGGACAAAACTACTTTTCAAAGAAGATCTTCTTCCATCTAGAGGAAATACTCCGTTATTTAGTATTGGACCATCTATCGCAGTTATCTCAATTTTACTAAGTTATTCAGTAATTCCCTTTAGCAATCACCTTGTTTTAGCGGATCTCAATATCGGTATTTTTTTATGGATTGCCATTTCAAGTATTGCTCCCATTGGACTTCTTATGTCAGGATATGGATCAAATAATAAATATTCTTTTTTAGGTGGTCTCCGAGCTGCTGCCCAATCGATTAGTTATGAAATACCATTAACTCTATGTGTTTTATCAATATCTCTACGTGCGATTCGTTGAAACATAAACTTTAACTTTATTTTGACTATTTCATTTCTTCTAAACGAATTAAGTTTAAAAATGGAATATATATTTCTCTTTGGAATGAGTTTTAATAAGAATAAAAGAAATTTGATAGTTATATATGAGTGAAAAAAAACTGCTCGGAAATTAGCAGTAAAAAGATAAATTGAATCTCATTTCCTATGTACAAAGGTTAAGCAGAAATAAAATAATCATAACGTAAGAATCACTTTACCCCATGGTTGGTTGATTGGTCATCCTGCCTTGAAGCGGGTTCAAAATATTAACCATATGACGTTTTCACTCTGAGTTATATAGATTAACATACATGTATTAAAAAGTGAGCGGCAATTAGAATTAGGTTAAAATGAGTGGATAGTTAGAAACACCAAAATACACAAAGAATTTGTAATAGAGATTAAGAAAATTGAAAAGGATATTTATGCATAACATAAGATAACAAAAAACAAGAGGGTTAATTGGGACTTGAAGTTAGTAGAAATTATCAGGCAGTACTCCCCCAGATTCCGATTCAGAGTATGCTCCTATCCACCGATAAATGTAATGACTATCAGAAACGAAATAATCCTTTATTTTTTAAGTACAGCCACTTTTTTTCTAAAAAAGAAAGAAGAATAGGAACGAAACAAGGAGATTTATTTTCATATATTTGGCAAATAAAATACAATTGGATTTCTGTCATAAATAATAAACTAATAGGATGTCTAATTCTTTTTCGTAATTGAAAACCATGACGGGCAGAAATACTTTTTTTTTACAAAGAGTATTTTATTAAAGGATTAAGTTTTTACTCAACAAATAGAAATTAAAATTTGTAAAGGATGAGATGAATTCCGAAGCGCTTTTTTTTTCTTAGAATTTAAGCAGACAGAATTCCATCGGTATAATTCGGGACCTCCAGATATATTTCGATTTAATATATTTTAATTTTATAAGATAGCATATTAATCTAAATAATACTAATCTGGTCCTTATATTTATTTACGGCCCCTGAGGAGCCGTATGAGGCAAAGACCTCATGTACGGTTTTGTAATAGCGGTGAGAATAGTAATATTATCACCGACTAGAATTATCTAACAGTTTAAGTACAGTTGATATAGTTGAGGCACAATCAAAATATGGTTTTTTGGGATGGAATCTATGGCGTCAACCTATAGGTTTTATCATTTTTCTAATTTCTTCCCTAGCAGAATGCGAGAGGTTACCGTTTGATTTACCAGAAGCGGAAGAAGAATTAATAGCAGGTTATCAAACTGAATATTCAGGTATAAAATTTGGTTTATTTTACGTTGCTTCTTATCTAAATCTATTAATTTCCTCATTATTTGTAACAATTCTATACTTAGGCGGTTGGAATATTTCTATTCCGTATATATCTATTCTGGAGCTATTTGAAAGGGATCCCATTTTTGGAACAACACTTGGTATCTTTGTTACACTAGCTAAAACTTATTTGTTCTTGTTCATTTCTATCGCAACAAGATGGACTTTACCTAGGTTAAGAATGGATCAACTATTAAATCTTGGATGGAAATTTCTTTTACCCATTTCCCTTGGTAATCTATTATTAACAACTTCTTTCCAACTCCTTTCACTCTAAATTGAAAATGAATTGAATACTGGTTTTAAACAAGAGAAAGAAACAAAGAGAAAATTATTCATAGATAATTACAATATGCTTCCTATGATAACCGGGTTCATGAATTATGGTCAACAAACCTTACGAGCTGCAAGATATATTGGTCAAGGTTTCATGATTACTTTATCTCACACAAATCGTTTACCTGTAACGATTCAATATCCCTATGAAAAAGTAATAACATCAGAACGTTTCCGTGGTCGAATCCATTTCGAATTTGATAAATGCATTGCTTGTGAAGTATGTGTTCGAGTATGTCCTATAGATCTGCCTGTTGTTGATTGGCAATTGGAAACTAATATTAGAAAAAAACGCTTGCTTAATTACAGTATTGATTTTGGAATTTGTATATTTTGTGGTAATTGTGTTGAGTATTGTCCAACAAACTGTTTGTCAATGACCGAAGAATATGAATTTTCAACTTATGATCGTCACGAATTGAATTATAATCAAATAGCTTTGGGTCGGTTACCAATATCAGTAATGGACGATTACACTATTCGAACAATTTTGAATTCACCTCAAACAAAAAATGGGTAAACTCATTAATTTTATTAAAACAAGATTTTAAAACTTTTGAATTATATAAAGTAAAGATAAAGAATTTACTAAAAAACTTGTATTATATTTATATAAAAATATAAAGTCTTAAGGCTTATCGGTTTAATATCTTTTAATAGAATCTATTCGTAATTACTTTCTTTAAAATAGCTAGGTTGAAAATAAACTTTAGAATAAAAAGTGAAACTGTCTTGTCTATTGTCTAATACTAATAATTGTATCTACATCAATTCATATTCATTAGATTCTAATCTTACTCTAAATTTTACTCTATTAGAAACATATTAAAAACATATAAAAAAAAAATTCCCCGGTTAAATTAATAAGGTCATGAAAAAGATTTCAATTTTTTCTTATTTTAATAATATAATGGATTTGCCTGGACCAATACATGATTTTCTTTTAGTTTTTCTGGGATTCGGTCTTATAGTAGGAGGCCTGGGGGTTATATTACTTCCCAACCCAATATTTGCAGCCTTTTCTTTAGGATTTGTTCTTGTTTGTATATCTTTATTGTATATTCTATCAAATTCCCATTTTGTAGCTGCTGCCCAACTCCTTATTTATGTGGGGGCCATAAATGTTTTAATCATATTTGCTGTGATGTTCATGAATGATTCAGAATATTCCACGGATTTCACTCTGTGGACTGTTGGGGATGGGATTACTTCATTGGTTTGTACAACCCTTCTTTTTTCATTAATTTCTACTATTCTTGATACTTCATGGTACGGGATTATTTGGACTACAAGATTAAACCAGATTTTAGAGCAAGATTTAATAAGTAATAGTCAACAAATAGGAATTCATTTATCAACGGATTTTTTTCTTCCGTTTGAACTTATTTCAATAATTCTTTTAGTTGCTTTAATAGGTGCAATTTCTGTGGCTCGCCAATAAAAAAGTCTAATTTAGTAAAGAAAAAAAACTTTGGGTATATTATGATATTGTTTTCTGTTCATTCAATTGGATTGAATACTATTTCATATTTTAAATCTCAAATTTTTTATTTTATTTGATGATATATATATTTGAAAACTTTTTTGCCTCTTTTTGCCTAATTGAGTTTTTATTCCGACTTTTTTGTTATATTCTAGTTGATTGAATCTGGTGAATTTGTTTTATTATTCATATTGAAATTTGAAATTAATAAAAATTGATAAGGAGTTGCTGAATGATACTCGAGCATGTACTTGTTTTGAGTGCTTATTTGTTTTTGATTGGTCTTTATGGATTGATCACGAGTCGAAATATGGTTAGGGCTCTTATGTGTCTTGAACTTATACTCAATGCAGTTAATATGAATTTCGTAACATTTTCTGATTTTTTTGATAATTCCCAACTAAAAGGGGATATTTTCTGTATTTTTGTTATAGCAATTGCAGCCGCTGAAGCGGCTATTGGATTAGCTATAGTCTCGTCAATTTATCGTAACAGAAAATCAACTCGGATCAACCAATCGACCTTATTAAATAAGTAGCATAAAAAAATTATAGGTTTAAATTTGCATATATATATCATAGATTATTACTTACTAGATTATATTTGTGAAAATCTAAGAAATCAAAGTATTTTAGCCCCTTTTTTTATCAACTGAGCCAGAATTAATTAAAAAATTCTATTAAAGAGAATCATTGTTTCATCTAGTATTTTAATATATCATTTAGTTAGAAGTTTACTAGATTGAAAATTTATGACATTCAAAAAACTATAGATCCTATGTCACATTCCGTAAAAATTTATGATACCTGTATAGGATGTACTCAATGTGTCCGAGCATGTCCTACAGACGTATTAGAAATGATACCTTGGGATGGATGTAAAGCTAAGCAAATAGCTTCTGCTCCAAGAACCGAGGACTGTGTTGGTTGTAAGAGATGCGAATCCGCCTGTCCAACGGATTTTTTAAGCGTTCGCGTTTATTTAGGGAATGAAACAACTCGAAGTATGGGTCTAGCTTATTGATACGTTACCAAAAACCCCATTTGAATCAATTTAGAATACATTTGATTTTTTTATTGACAAGTACTCGTACTCAAAAAAGTTAAATTATATTTTTTTTAGTTATTTATATATACTTTTTTTTGAGTACGCGTTCTTTGGACCTGGTGTATTTTGTCTTTACCACGAATGATTTTCCTTGGTTAACAATAATTGTTGTTTTTCCAATATTTGCCGGTTCATTAATGTTATTTCTCCCACATAGGGGAAATAAAATCAATAAATGGTATACTATATGCATTTGTATTTTAGAACTTCTTATAACAACCTATGCTTTTTTTAATAATTTTAAAATGGATGATCCATTAATTCAAATGTCCGAAGATTATAAATGGATCGATTTTTTTGATTTTTACTGGAGCCTGGGAATAGATGGACTTTCTATAGGAACGATTTTACTGACGGGATTTATTACTACTTTAGCTACTTTAGCAGCTTTTCCAGTTACTCGGGATTCCCGATTATTCCATTTCCTGATGTTAGCAATGTACAGCGGTCAAGTAGGATCATTTTCTTCTCGGGATCTTTTACTTTTTTTCATCATGTGGGAATTAGAATTAATTCCCGTTTATCTACTTTTATCCATGTGGGGTGGAAAGAAGCGTCTGTATTCAGCTACAAAATTTATTTTATACACTGCAGGAAGTTCTATTTTTTTATTAATAGGAGTTTTAGGTATAAGTTTATATGGTTCGAACGAACCAACATTAAATTTAGAACTATTAGCTAATCAATCCTATCCTGTCACACTCGAAATACTCTTTTATATTGGATTTCTTATTGCTTTTGCCGTTAAATCACCGATTATACCTTTACATACGTGGTTACCTGACACCCACGGCGAGGCACATTACAGTACCTGTATGCTTCTCGCTGGAATCTTATTAAAAATGGGAGCATACGGGTTGGTTCGAATTAATATGGAATTATTACCTCACGCGCATTCTCTGTTTTCGCCTTGGTTAATGGTAGTCGGTACAATTCAAATAATTTATGCAGCTTCAACATCTCCCGGTCAACGTAATTTAAAAAAGAGAATAGCCTATTCTTCTGTATCTCATATGGGTTTTATAATTATAGGTATTAGTTCTATAACGGATCCTGGACTTAATGGAGCTATTTTACAAATAATCTCTCATGGCTTTATTGGCGCTGCACTTTTTTTCTTGGCAGGAACGAGTTATGATAGAATGCGACTTGTTTATCTTGATGAAATGGGTGGAATGGCTATCTCCATTCCAAAGATATTTACAATGTTCACTATTTTATCGATGGCCTCCCTTGCATTACCGGGCATGAGTGGTTTTGTTGCAGAATTAATCGTTTTTTTTGGAATAATTACCAGCCAAAAATATTTTGTAATTTTTAAAATTTTAATTATTTTTGTAATGGCAATTGGAATGATATTAACTCCTATATATTTATTATCTATGTCACGCCAAATGTTTTATGGATACAAATTAATTAATGTCAAAAACTTATCTTTTTTTGATTCTGGACCCCGAGAGTTATTTCTTTCAATCTCTATTCTTCTACCCATAATTGGTATTGGGATTTATCCTGATTTTGTGCTCTCATTAGCAAGTGACAAGGTCGAATCCATTTTATCTAATTATTTTTATGGGTAGTTTGCAGGAAATAAAAAAATTACATTGAATTCTAATCAGAAGTCTTTGATCTTTCTATTGTGAGAACCTTTTGAATCATTGGACTACTTGATTCAAAAGGTTCTTGATGATTTACTACTAAAACTCAATTCTATTTCTTAACTTATATGAAGTTATATATGGATAGTGGATGCTATTCTTTTTTATTTGGATTCCTTTATTTTTGAGATAATTTTTTAGTTAATTTGATGTAAATGAACCATAACTATGTAAACCTATTCCTAAAAGATTGACCCCAAAATAGCATATCCAAATTAAAAGAAAACCTATCGAAGCCACAATTGCAGAATTTATATCCCTAACATTCCTATTTGTTTTAATATGTAAATAAATTGCGAATATGATCCAAGTAATAAATGCCCAGGTTTCTTTTGGATCCCAATTCCAATATGAACCCCACGTCTCATTAGCCCATACAGCTCCTGAAAGAATGCCGACGGTTAAAAAGATAAATCCAAGACTAATAATACGAAAACTCCAAAAATCTAATTGTTGAATCAATTGATACCTATAATAATTTTTAGAAAAACTAAAATTACGGTTTTGTTGTAGTAAAATGGAATTTCTTTCTTTTATGTTTATGTAGTAAAGTCTATCAAAATAAAAAAATTCATTTAATAAATTTTTTGTTTTAATATTCTCGTTCCAAAAACTAGGTACGGCTTTGCGAAATGTAATAACTAGAAGAGCTATTGATAATAATGATCCGCATAACAAAGCGCCATAGCCTAATATCATCATACTTACATGCATCATTAACCACTGGGACTGCAGAGCTGGTACTAATATTGCAGGCTGAGGTATCTTGTTTAAAAGACCTGAAGTAGCAAAACCCTGAATAAAAATAGCACCTGGCGTAGTTATTGTGTTTAAGTAATTTTTTTGTTTTTTATTCAAATAGGAAACCATATGAATAATTGAAAAAGCCCAGGAAAGAAAAATTAACGATTCATATAAATTACTTAATGGAAAATGTCCTGAATAAAGCCAACGAGTTAATAATAATCCCGTTATACCAAAAAACGTAATTACAATCCCTTTATTTGATGAATCAAAAAATCCTATGATTTCATCTAAATTAATGAAAAAAGTGAAAAAATAAATTGTCAGTACAATTGACACAACGGAAAAAGATATATGAGTTAATATATGCTCTAGAATTGAAAAAATCATAAAAAATTTGTTAAAAATTAATAAATTAATACTAGGTTTTACCCGATTTTATAAAAAAAAAGTCAGGTATTAATTTGATTATAAAACTTATAATATCTCTTTTATACGATTTTATGCCGCTACTCGGACTCGAACCGAGATGCTTTAGCACTGCTTCCTAAGAGCAGCGTGTCTACCAATTTCACCATAGCGGCAACTTCTTCAAAACAATACTAACAAGTTTTTATTAAATCGTCGAGACACAAATTTAAATAAAGAAGCCGATTTAATTGAATTTACAATTGATTTCATGAATCAAAATTTGTTTAAAGAGATATTTTGAGTTTTAATTTAATTAAGATTTTTTTTTCATTCACTTTTTGTACTTTAGATTTTTTATCGCTTAATATTTAATATATGATATATTATCTAATATTATTATCTAATATCTAATTATATTAAATAATATTCACTTATTGCGGATAGATGCTTTTAGAACTTGAATTAAAAGTAAATAATATAACAATTTAGAGAAATAACATAAAGTGCAAAATTTGTCATTTAAATTAATTAATTTAAAGAATCTATTGATTTCGCTTAAAGATCTTGTATTCCCTTGGTAAGAGGGAATACAAGATCTTTCTTTATTATTGTGTCAAGTTATAGTGATGAGGGAAATAAGAATCCCTCCTAAAAACAAATTTTTTGAACTTTTTTATCGATATATCATTTTTTTGCCTTTTTTTATGTATTCTAAAAAAATTTGTTTTTAAATTAGGATAATTCGAACTATTCTAGTTTTTTTATTTATTTTTGTTGGACAAAAAAACTTTTTGAATTACCTGTAGAAAGTGATTTTCCTAACGAAAAAGCTTTCAACGATGTCCAATACCCCTTCCTTTTCCAAATTTTTTTACGAATACGCTTTTTCGAGATAGAAGTACGTTTTTTTGGAACTGCCATTCAAAAATGAAAAAACTTTTTCAGTGGTATAATTGGATGTCAAAGACATTTATTAGTCTATTCTGTCATACTCCATGTCCATATAACGTTATTTTTTCTTGTAAATTTTCTTATATATTATTTTCTTTCAAGATAAAAAAGACATTAAAACGTTTGAAATCTCGTACAAGAGCACCTATTTAATCAATCTATACTAAATTTATACTAATAGATTATAGTATAAAAAAATGTGATTATAATAATATTTCTTGAAAAAAAAAAAAAAAGCTCACTTACTGTAAAATAACCGCTAGCTTCCATAATTCAACTAAATTTCTTAATAATTCTAAATAATAAAACTCAAATAACTTTTTTTAGTTTAAGTTTTTTATTTTATTATTATATAATTAATATTAAGTTTTTTTTATCGTTTAAATCTTTGTTCTATTCTTAATATATGTATATAAATTATTGTAATATGGAATTATAATTTATTTTTCGGGTATCTGTATAAAATCAAAATTTTATTTACGGAGTAATAAAAAAAAAGACAAATCATTTTTTTGAGAGTAACTTAGTAATATTATTTAATTATATTTTTTTGATTTGAATATATATTTATTTTCAAAGATTTATGAAGAATTATACGAAATTATAAAAATTAGCAAAAAATATATATATATATATATATATCCAAACCAGTGAATAAGAAATAATAAATTTAAGAATAAAATAAAAAGGATTTTTTATTTTATGGAACATACATATCAATATTCATGGATCATCCCTTTCATTCCACTTCCAGTACCCATTTTACTAGGAGTTGGACTTCTACTTTTTCCGACAGTAACAAAAAGCCTTCGGCGTATGTGGACTTTTCTGAGTATTTTTTTGTTAAGTATAGTTATGATCTTTTCATTCTATCTATCTATTCAACAAATTTTTCTAAGTTGCATTCATCAAAATGTATGGTCTTGGACCATAAATAATGAATTTTCTTTTGAGTTCGGTTACTTTATA